AAAAATAAAAATAATACCTATAGTGGAAGAGAAGGACTAATCGGTTATTTCTTTCATCGCACCAAACATGCCGATATTAGCATTGATGGTACGTAAATGTAACTCGTTGTTCAAACAACTATTCAGAGTTCCTAGAGCCCCTTGTAAGGCTTGTTGGAAGACCCGCTGTCGGACTTGATTAATCGCTCTTTGTTGTTCAAAATGAATGGTTTCGTTTTTGTAATTTTCTAATTGTTCTAAAGTTTTATAAGTTGAATTAATCAAATTCATTTTTTCTCGTTCTATTTCAGAATATCCATTGACTCTAAACTGATCCGCTTCCATTTCTACTTTCCTTAAACGAGTCCGGGCTTTTTCCAGCTGTTCAATGGCCCTTCCGCGTAGTTCTTCTGAATTTCGAATAGTATTCAAAATCCTCTGTTTTCGATTATCTAATAAATCACTTAATGAAAGTAGATTATTTTTCCATTCATTTCAAAACGTTCATGATCCCTTCCCGAACCAGACTTGAATCTTTCAATTCATTTGGCTCTCACGCTCAATTACTTCAAATTTTTATGTTTATGGTAAATTTCCATATCTTTTTTGAATGTAATGAACCTATCCTCTCTTCTCTGTTACTATTCAAAAAGAAATATAAACGGATCACTAATCAAGACCAGAGTATTCGGAGGACTCTTCTGACCAAACAAAAAAAAATAAGTAAAAAAATAAGTATAAGTAATTGTCAGCAAAGTTGTTTTTTTTCTTCAAATCCAAAAATTTTTGTTACTTTATATGTAGGTCATCGACTCAGCGTTTGACATTTATTTACTATAGAATAGTAAAGAATTTTTATAAAAATCAAAAATGAACATAACAATAAATAAAGGATTCAAAGCATTTTATCGACATGAGTGTTCTATATCGAAAAATTTCTAACTACTCGTTTTTTTAATTGAAAACTGTCTCGGTATTAACATAGTGGTAGAAAGAATACCATGCTGCGCCTGGACTTCAAACGGTTTAGCTTTAACCATGTTAATGGCCCCACATTATTGGTTGATAGAAAATCAAAGTATATTTACCAACAAATTGCGAAATGCTATGGTTCTTACATATGATTTCTTTATTTATTCAGAAGTAATTCGCGAAACCATGCACCTTTAGTTAGAAAGAAAAAAAGAGGTACAGCTGGTTGAATCCAACCTATTCTTGAAATAAACAACCCGCACACACTCCCTTTCCAAAAAAGATCAATACACCAATCACTACACTGAGATTTATTAGATTTGTTGCTAAAATATCGGTATTAAACCCGAAACTCCCGGCGGATGGCCAGTGACCCAAGAAAACGAAAGAATCGGTTCCATTTTTCATATGATCTCCTCTTGTATTTCTTATATTATAGATAAACTCAAAAAATCGTTGTATTACTTCACCCCTTTGCTACTTCTTCCAAATTAATTTTGTTCAGTTGAGATTCCCAATAAGAATAATACTTATTGAAATAGAATTAGTTGGAATAAAATTAGGTACTAGGTTTCGTGTGAATTGCAAAATACCTCCTTTGTTGCAACACTTTTCCTTTGGACTAAGAAGGGGAAGGAAGAAAGCGAGTGGGTAACACTAATTCCTCATCCTCAAATCAGTCCTTCCCGTGGTTTATTTTCTCAACGAAAACGAATAAGTAATTGTGTAGGGGCGATATTTTGATAGAATGTGAAAAAGCAACTTGCAAGTCCAAGACCATAAAAGAAATACGTATTTCTTTTCTCGGATTAAACAAAAGGATTCGCAAATAAAAGCGCTAATGCTACAACCAATCCATAAATTGTTAAAGCTTCCATAAAAGCTAAACTAAGCAATAAAGTACCTCGTATTTTTCCCTCTGCCTCGGGCTGTCTCGCAATACCTTCTACAGCTTGGCCCGCAGCAGTACCTTGACCAACTCCAGGTCCAATAGAAGCAAGCCCTACAGCCAATCCAGCAGCAATAACGGAAGCGGCAGAAATCAGTGGATTCATGATAAGTTCCTCACACACAAAAAAAGAAATGGTTAATGATACAATCAACCAATGAATTATGACTTAATTATTCCATTGCTAATATTCATCCAGTCGAAATAACTAAAAATTCCGAATTGAAATAGAAAATAAATCATAATATTATTGAATCATTAGATCATTAGAAAGACTTCATCTTTTTTAGTTCCTATTTGTAGAGTCTTTCGCAATCAATACAACTTGAGTTTTTCATTTCCCATTCTTCGATCTTTTTCTTTATTTTATCTGTTTATTGATTCAATTCACATTCAAAAACGAAATGGAAGCACTTCGGTTGGCATCCCTATCTAAATTTAGATAGGGCAAATTAAATATTCGTTCATATATAACTCGTCAATATCTAATATCAAATATACATATGTTTCTTCCATAACGTAAACCGCCTATTTTATCTTAAATTCAATCAGATTTTCTAATCATTCTTCGTACCATCTAACCTAACAATATCGACAATAATAACTTATAGCCATTAGATCCCACATACCTGGTGCAAACCCCCTCTACTAACGAACTCCTTTTTCTTTTATTTTAAACTTCACTTTTCGAATATCTTTTTTTCTATTATCGTAAACTGTATTTGTATATTTAGAGAATATAAATAGATTATCTTGATAGAATAGAAAGAGTATCTTGAGCCACACATATATTGCCTTGATCTAAGCTAAAAATGGGCTCTTCCTATGACTAATCAATGATGACCCTCCATGGATTCGCCTATATAAGCTGCAGCTAAGGTTGCAAAAATAAGAGCCTGAATACCACTTGTAAATAATCCAAGGAACATGACAGGTATAGGAACCACTAAGGGTACTAAAGAAACAAGAACAACAACTACTAATTCATCCGCTAATATATTTCCGAAAAGTCGAAAACTAAGTGATAGAGGTTTTGTGAAATCTTCTAAGATGTTAATGGGTAAAAGAATTGGAGTTGGTTGAATGTATTTACCAAAATAACCTAATCCTTTTTTTGTAAGACCCGCATAGAAATAGGCTACTGACGTGAGTAAAGCTAAAGCAACAGTAGTATTTATATCATTCGTGGGTGCGGCTAACTCCCCATGGGGTAACTGTATGATTTTCCAAGGTAAAAGAGCCCCTGACCAATTAGAAACAAAAATAAATAGAAACATAGTCCCAATAAAGGGAACCCAAGGGCGATATTCTTCTCCAATTTGAGTTTTGCTCACATCTCGAATGAACTCAAGGACATATTCAAAGAAATTCTGACCGCCAGTCGGAATGGTTTGTGGATTCCGAACAACTATAGCAGCTGAACCTAATAAGATAGCAATTACAACCCAAGAAGTAATAAGTACCTGGCCATGGATTTGGAAACCCCCTATTTGCCAATAGAAATGTTGACCTACTTCCACACCGGATATATCGTATAAACCCTTTAATGTATTGATTGAATATGATAAAACATTCATATTGTCCTCTAATAGAAATATAACTTTAAAAGAAATTAATTATTTTGATTCAATCATCTCTTTCTCGACTTGTCTACTTGAATTTAAATTTCATTTTCTATTTAATAAACGGATTAATCACATAATATCCCCAATTTATATATTTTGAGATTAAGGAATAGTAACCGATTCAATTATAGAATTTATGAAGTCAATTTTTGATTTTATTATTATTATGAATTACAGATTTCTTATATAGCTAGAACGGCCCTCACAAATAGCAAATACTAATTTTGTAAGAATTAATCGGATTGAAGCTATAGCGTCATCGTTCGCCGGAATCGAAATATCCGCAAGATCTGGGTCACAATTTGTATCGATTAAACAAATCGTTGGAATTCCCAAAGTAATACATTCTCGAAGGGCCATATATTCTTCTTGTTGGTCAACGATGATTACAATATCAGGCAACCCTGTCATATATTTAATCCCACCCAGATATGTTTGCAAGTGAGATAATTGTCTCTTCAACATGGCTGCATCTCTCTTCGGAAGACGAGCGAGTCTCCCCGCCTTTTGTTCCATTCTCAAGTCCCTGAATTTATGAAGTCTCGTTTCTGTAGTGGACCAATTCGTTAACATACCCCCAAGCCACTTTTTATTAACATAATGGCATCGAGCCCTTATTGCAGCCCATGCTACTAAATCCGCTGCTTTATTTTTTGTACCAACAATTAAAAATTGTTTTCCTCTACTTGCTGCATAAAAAACTAAATCACAAGCCTCTGATAAAAAACGAGCAGTTCTGGTAAGATTTATAATATGAATACCTTTGCATTTGGCAGAGATATAAGGTGCCATTCTAGGATTCCATTTCCGAGTACCGTGACCAAAATGAACTCCCGCCTCCATCATCTCTTCCAAATTGATGTTCCAATATCTTCTTGTCATTTCTCCCCACACTTTCTCTTTCTTTTTTAAGAAAGAGATGAGGTATCCTGAAATAAATAATTGTTCCAATGGAACCTTCTTTTCGAACGCGGATTGGCCATTGATACACAATCCAAACCATTAATTCCTTTCTATCCGTTATTGTTATTATTTGAATTTCTTTATTTTATTACATTACTAAATTAAATAACCATAACAAATACAGAGAAGATAAAAAGGATGAATCTTTTCTATTTTTTATTAAATCCGAGAAATCATTGTTGTTTTGATCTATCATGTAAATTCTTTGAAAGACAAGAATCAAAAAATTCTCTGTGGTAAAACAAAATATCTCTCATTTCTCCCTCGAATAGATTCTTTTTTTTTGTTTTCAAGGGAATGTTCTTATGTTGACTTGAACGATGGACAAATCCTTTGAATCCCGTACCAACAGGTATCATCCCTCCCAAAACAACGTTTTCTTTTAGTCCTTTCAACCAATCGATACGGCCCCGGAGAGCAGCTTTTGCTAAAACGCGAGCAGTTTCTTGAAAACTTGCTTCGGATATAAAACTTTGAGTATTCAGAGATGCTCTCGTTATTCCCAATAAGATAGCTCGGTAACAGATCGCTTCTTCCAAAGCCCGCCCCGTTCGTTCCGCTCGGAACAATCCAACTAGTTCTCCGGGCAAAAAAACATTAGACATTCCGTCTTCTGAAATCAAGACTTTTGATGTTATTTGACGTACAATAATTTCTATATGCCTATTATGGATCTGCACCCCTTGGGACCTATAAACCTTTTGGATCTTATTAACCAAAGAAATACGACTTTGCGCTATAGTTAGCTCAGCTCCAATCAAGAATCCCCAAGGAATTCCAAGAATTCTTGTTAGAAGTTTGTTCCAACCATCAACCCTCTTTTCTAAATTCATCGATATTGAATCAATCGAGCGAACTTCTAAAACTTGTTCCACTTTTGGAAGACCTTGCGTTATATCACCAGATCTCGATTTTTCATATATAAATGTAACTAATGTATCCCCTTCATAAATGATTTCCCCATAATGACCATGAACTGTTGCACCTGGGGTAGCCAAATAAGGCTTAGCCGATCTTATTACTACAGAGTCAAATTGAACAATTAGAACTTGACCCGATTTTAAGTGTGGTCCATTTTTTGCTATACATAAATTTTCACAAAGAAATTGTCCAAGACGAATTTTTGTGGATGTCTCTTCAAAAAAATTGTAATGAAGAAAATACCAATTTAATTTGAATGGATTCAAAATGATGTTACTGAATGCATCGGGATTATAAATCCTCCCATTTTCATCCATTAAATAATATTGAAATTTAAGTACTTGAAAGGTTTGTTTTAAATTGTCAAGTTGTAAATAATTAGTTACCAAGATCTGATTATGAGTTAGATTATGAGTTATTAAATGGTAAAATGAAAAAACATTCGCAATTTGAAGGGCTGTTCCTAAGGGACCCAATGAATTTCTAATTGGAATTAGGCGATCTTTTTTAATTGATTCTTTGTGATATTTTACACTATTGAATGTAAATGGACCCATTCGAAAACAATTGGATGATGACAAAATTATAAAGGATTGACATTCCTTATTTATACCCAACAATGTACGAACAGTTCCTTGATTTTGGTTAAATGATTGAAGTTTTGTCTTTGAATAAATGGAATAAAATGGATTCATATTGGTATGATCTAATCCATCATCAGAAAAAAATAAGGAATCATTTCTTTTACCGATATACGAAATAGTGGATTTCACTAAATCGATCCTTAAGAAATCTCGAATCATACCATTTATTCTTACTTCAACAAAGGAAGCGCGGGCCTCTTCGATAGAAGAACTTTTTTTGTCTTGGGTCCAATTCAATATTAAACAAGTACGAACTAATTGAATACTTGTGTCAGAAATTCCCCGAGTGGCTTTGCCATTTCCATAAAGGATATAATTGACAACTCGAAGTTGCACATTATCCTTTTCCTGCAGCAGATCCTGAGGGAAAAGTGTTGCTAAATTTATACCGTCCGTTATTTTATATGTGACTACGGGTCGAACCAAAACAAAATACTTTTTCTTGATAGGAGTGACCCGTTGGACATAGATCCATTTTTTCAAATTTTGAGATTCCTTGGAATTTGTACTTCCTGGTGGTATCAAAATGCCACTGTGTCGTGATATCTTATCTGTCTCCCCAGGAAAATGGATATCTCCAGAAAAAATTTGAAGTTCAATCTTTTTTTTTTTCCTCTCCACTCGGACCACTCCGCTTACTCGACTTCTTGTATTTAAAGCAATTTGCGTATCTACTCCAATGATACTATTGTTCCGTACCATTATGGAAGAAGATCCGGGTAAGATATGCACTTCCTCGGGAATGAAAAAAAACCGATCTACTTTCATTTGGTATTTTGGTCGAAATTCTTTGACTCCTCGATACTCAATCAAATCCTCTTTTTTAATGATTGAATGCATCTCTATAGTCCCGTATTTAGTAATTCCCGAACTCTTTCTTCGGTATCGCGGATCATCGAAATAAGCAAAAATACTATTTTTACGGAAAATACCATTTATGGGTACTTCAATCGAGATAGGAGAAACGGGGATTAATTCTTTTTCTTGTTCTTCACTCGATTGAAATGGAATGATGAATCTATTTCTTCGCCTCTTTGCCAATAAATCCAAATTTTTTGCAGGATATATGAGATTACAATGACCCATTCGATTCATTTCTGAATAATCCGGAATCCTATCCTCTTTTTTACTAGAAGGATCCAATAATTTATCTTTTACTTGATCATTAGTTACTGAGGAGTTAGAAATATATCTTTGTTCGAACGAAAAAGAATGGGCGTTCGTTTGATCTTGATCCTTGTGGAGAGAAAAGGGAACTACACTGGATCTGTACGACCTTCCTGATAATATCCATAAACGACTTGTTTTTGGTAAGAAATGAACATTGCCATATGTAAATTCGGGCGCATGGTATACATCAGTACTCCAGTGCATTTCTCCTTCTGAGTCAGAATAAATATGTTTTCGAACCCTTTCCTTAAAATTCAAGGTGGATGCCCCCGCGCGA